CACATCTTCTCTTTGTTTCTCGAGTCTATAGTGAGTTACAGACAGAGTTCAAAAAGGTCAAATCTTTGATGATTCCATCATACATGATTGAGTTGCGAAAACTTCTGGATAGGTATCCTACATCTGAACTGAATTCTTTCTGGTTAAAGAATCTCTTTCTAGTTGCTCTGGAACAATTAGGAGATTCTCTAGAAGAAATACGGAGTTTTGCTTTTGGTGGCAACATGCTATGGGGTGGTGGTCCCACTTATGGGGTCAAATCAATACGTTCTAAGAAGAAATATTTGAATCTCATCGATCTCATAAGTATTATACCAAATCCCATCAATCGAATCGCTTTTTCGAGAAATACGAGACATCTAAGTCATCCAAGTAAAGCAATCTATTCCTTGATAAGAAAAATAAAAAACGTGAATGGTGATTGGATTGATGATAAAATAGAATCCTGGGTCTTGAACAGTGATTCGATTGATGATAAAGAAAGAGAATTCTTGGTTCAGTTTTCTACCTTAACGACAGAAAAAGGGATTGATCAAATTCTATTGAGTCTGACTCATAGTCATCATTTATCAAAGAATAACTCTGGTTATCAAATGATTGAACAACCGGGAGCAATTTACTTACGATACTTAGTTGACATTCATAAAAAGTATCTAATGATTTATGAATTCAATACATCCTGTTTAGCAGAAAGACGTATATTCCTTGCTAATTATCAGACAATTACTTATTCACAAACCTTGCGGGGGGCTAATAGTTTTCATTTCCCATCTCATGGAAAACCCTTTTCGCTCCGCTTAGCCCTACCTCCCCCTAGTAGGGGTATTTTAGTGATAGGTTCTATAGGAACTGGACGATCCTATTTGGTCAAATACCTAGCGACAAACTCCTATGTTCCTTTCATTACAGTATTTCTGAACAAGTTCCTGGATAACAAGCCTAAGGGTTTTCTTATTGATGATAGTGACGATATTGATGATAGTTACGATAGTGACGATATCGACCGTGACCTTGATATGGAGCTGGAGCTTCTAACTAGGATGAATACGCTAACTATGGATATGATGCCAGAAATAGACCGATTTTATATCACCTTTCAATTCGAATTAGCAAAAGCAATGGCTCCTTGCATAATATGGATTCCAAACATCCATGATCTGGATGTGAATGAGTCGAATTACTTATCCCTCGGTCTTTTAGTGAACTATCTCTCCAGGGATTGTGAAAGATGTTCCACTAGAAATATTCTTGTTATTGCTTCGACTCATATTCCCCAAAAAGTAGATCCGGCTCTAATAGCTCCGAATAAATTAAATACATGCATTAAGATACGAAGGCTTCTTATTCCACAACAACGAAAACACTTTTTCACTCTTTCATATACTAGGGGATTTCACTTGGAAAAGAAAATGTCCCATACTAATGGATTCGGGTCCACAACGATGGGTTCAAATGTACGAGATCTTGTAGCACTTACCAATGAGGCCCTATCGATTAGTATTATACAAAAAAAATCCATCATAGACACTAATATAATTAGATCTGTTCTTCATAGACAAACTTGGGATTTCCGATCTCAGGTAAGATCGGTTCAAGATCATGGGATCCTTTTCTATCAGATAGGAAGGGCTGTTTCACAAAATGTACTTCTAAGTAATTGCTCCATAGATCCTATATCTATCTATATGAAGAAGAAATCATGTGACGGGGGGGATTCTTATTTGTACAAATGGTACTTCGAACTTGGAACGAGTATGAAGAAATTAACGATACTTCTTTACCTTTTGAGTTGTTCTGCCGGATCGGTCGCTCAAGACCTTTGGTCTCTACCCGGACCTGATGAAAAAAATGGGATCACATCTTATGGACTCGTTGAGAATAATTCTGATCTAGTTCATGGCCTATTAGAAGTAGAAGGCGCTCTGGTGGGATCCTCACGTACAGAAAAAGATTGCAGTCAGTTTGATAAGGATCGAGTGACATTGCTTCTTCGGTCCGAACCAAGGAATCCTTTAAATAGGATTCAAAATGGATCTTATTCTATCGTTGATCAGAGATTTCTCTATGAAAAATATGAATCGGAGTTTGAAGAAGGGGGGGGAGTCCTCGACCCACAACAGATAGAGGAGGATTTTTTCAATCACATCGTTTGGGCTCCTAGAATATGGCGCCCTTGGGGCTTTCTATTTGATTGTATTGAAAGGCCCAATGAATTGGGATTTCCCTATTGGGCCAGGTCATTTCGGGACAAGCGGATCATTTATGATGAAGAGGATGAGCTTCAAGAGAATGATTCAGAGTTCTTGCAGGGTGGAACCATGCAGTACCAGACACGAGATAGATCTTCCAAAGAACAGGGCTTTTTTCGAATAAGCCAATTCATTTGGGACCCCGCGGATCCACTCTTTTTCCTATTCAAAGATCAGCCTTTTGTCTCTGTGTTTTCACATCGACAATTCTTTACAGATGAAGAGATGTCAAGGGAACTTCTTACTTCCCA